GAATAGAATTTTTTTTTGTAAGAAAACAATTTTATCTTTATCCCCCAGCCTAGAAGGAAAGATCCTGCTTTTACTATGATGAAAAATTTTCGATTTTTATCGCTTTCTAGTTAGAATTGATTGGTTGTACCTACCCAATAATCTAATATGAATGATTCACTATTCACTCGGTTTTCGGTTTTTGGGTCATAATCATTATGTAGGAGAGATGGCCGAGTGGTTGAAGGCGTAGCATTGGAACTGCTATGTAGGCTTTTGCTTACCGAGGGTTCGAATCCCTCTCTTTCCGTACCTTCACCTAATTCACCGATCTTACTAACCACAATAGATCAAATAGCAATGGATACGACTATTCCAACAGTTAGACCTTTCTTTGATATGGATTCTCTATTCCTAATGGCTGTGGTACGGAAAATACTGTTAAAGAAAAGAGTAGACAAGGAATGAAAATCTCCCTCTCGGTCTATGATACCTAAATGGAAGAAAAATCCGGATCAAACCCTTATTTATCTTAACCTTAGGTTAATTTACTTCGCCGAAAGGGAGCAAAATTGTTCGAACCCTTATTCTTATTAGTCTTGATTTTCTTTTTGTTAGGTTTAAGTCTGACGAGAATAATATTCTACAACTAGCAATTCATTTATTTTCAAACCGACCCATTTACTATCTATTATTTGATTGACTAATCCTTTATATTGGAATGGTTGAAGAGTCAAATGGTTTGGCAATTCCTCATGAGGGGATGAATCGAGATAATTTTGAATTAGAGCTCTAGATTTTTGTTCATCCCTCGCCGCAATAGTATCTCGGGGTTTGCAGCGATAACTTGGTATATCTACTATACGACCATTGACTAAAATATGTCTATGGTTAACTAATTGGCGAGCTCCCGGAATAGTCGGAGCCATACCCAACCGAAAAAGGATGTTATCCAAGCGCATTTCAAGTAATTGTAGTAAAACCTGACCTGTTGACCCTTTTGCCTTTCCGGCGATACGAACGTATTTAAGTAATTGTCGTTCTGTAAGACCATAATGAAAACGCAATTTTTGTTTTTCTTCTAGGCGAATACGATATTGGGATTTTTTCCCGGAACGCGATTGGTTTCTAAGATCACTTCCAGCTCTGGGCCTTTTATTAGTTAGTCCCGGTAAAGCCCCCAGGCGGCGTATTTTTTTGAAACGAGGACCTCGGTAACGCGACATAAAGACTCCTTCTTCTTATTTATATTTAATTATTAATTCTTATTGATGAAATTTCATTCTACAGAATAAACCTAAACTAAAAATGAACTAAATTCTAAATAAAGCGAAATTTACTGAAGTATTATTCTATTAAAGAATAATGAGATGAGTTGGATAAATATCCAGATCTTTATATTCTATATATAGAAAAAGAAAAGGATTCTTTTCGTGACATAGTTGGAAATTCCTATAACATAATAAATCAATGACTTTTGCCAAAAGAGGAAGACATTTTTTTTTTCAATATTCTTTGATTTCAAAGATGCATTATCAATCATGTAAAACATCGAATAAAATAAATAGAGAAAAGCCGACTATCGGAATCGAACCGATGACCATCGCATTACAAATGCGATGCTCTAACCTCTGAGCTAAGCAGGCTCACATAACAGAAATTCGACATGCATAGGAATTCAATAAACTCTTAGAATCTTTGCTATTAACTATTATACTATTTGAATTCTTAGCTATTCATATTCGCTATTCATAATTAATATGAATATATTAAAGAATAGAATATAGAATTTCAAATAACTGTTAAATATTATAGAACATAACGATTAATCTAGCGATATATAATTTCAATTTTTTTTATCACAATTAAATATTTTTTTTTTTAATATTATTTGATTTTTGAATTCAAAAATCAAATAATATTAAAAAAAAAAAAGAATCGACCGTTCAAGTATTCGAAATTTCATGGGGAAATGAGTGGAAGAGAGACAGATGTATAGGGTATGTATCCACCTATATTGAATTGCGGATACAGAAATGATAAAATCGTTTTTGATTGGACCAAATATGAGCCTCCTATAGAAGATGAAAGAAGATAGACAAGAAATCAAAGACAAAGAGGAGATCGAGACAGGAATCGGCATCTATCTAATGAATTCAACGGTTCCGGTATAAATGAAAGAAAAAAGGGAACGAGATCACAATGAGATTTTCATCTCAAAAAGGGGGATATGGCGAAATTGGTAGACGCTACGGACTTAATTGGATTGAGCCTTGGTATGGAAACTTACTAAGTGATAACTTTCAAATTCAGAGAAACCCTGGAATTAATAAAAATGGGCAATCCTGAGCCAAATCACGTTTTCCGAAAACAAACAAAGGTTCAGAAAGCGAAAATCAAAAAGGATAGGCGCAGAGACTCGATGGAAGCTGTTCTAACGAATGGAGTTGATTGTCTTACGTTGGTAGAGGAATCCTTCTATCGAAACTTCAGAAAAGATGAAGGATAAACCTGTATACAT